GAAAGCTTTTGGGTTAGCAATAACCGGTCTTTCTGGTCTTGTTGTCATATCCCTTGCTTGAGTAACCTTAGCTATAGAATCCGCCTTACCTTCTCCTTACCTTGGCCTTACCCGTTCGATTGATTGTTCTAACAGAAAAGTCGTTTCGTTAAGTCGAATTAAAAGGTCAGTTTTGTCAGTGATTAAATGGAAAGGGGGAGCGGTTCGGGCCTACTCTTGAACTTTGAGGCTAATTAAAAGCCGAAACAAAAGGCCAAATATCGGCATGTAACTGAGAAAGATGGGATTCGGTCAACAAAGAAATTAAAACACTCCCTTCTTTCTGTCGACAATGATGAAAACCAGATCGAACTCTAAAGTCAAGCCTTTCACTTCATTGTTCAAGCTCTGGAACATGGGTGAAGTTCATACATGTTGAATGCTTTCCTATTCAAGACATACTACCAATTCCTTTGAAGCTACTACCATTACCGAAGCTGGCTTGCTTGTTTTGCGGTTGGGGTTTTGAAACCAGAGAAAGAAGATCCGGTTGGGCTTGCTAGCGATGGGAGATTAGTCACCGGAAGACTTGCTAGCTTGCTCTTTCAAAAGCTCATACGGTGTGTCTTCTACTCCTCTCCCGATACGACTTATTTCCTGACCGTTCCCTCGTGCTTTTTTCAAGGAAGGTTGCTTAGACTACCAACCTTGATTGACCGAAAGGCAGGCTCAAGCTTGAGTTGTCTCTGCTTGGATTCGCTGGACTCTGTCTGGGTTCGTCTAGCTTTGCATTGCTTGCCTGGCTTAGACTGGGTGAATTTCCCCCCTTTGAAAGCTCCATACTTTACCCTCCAACAAGACCACAACTCAATTAAGTCAGCTTTCTGCCCTCCACTACCAAAAGACGTGGAGACCCGTTTATCTCGTCAGCTTCTTACTTAAGGCTACATTTACGTCACTTCCTTGAACTCACTTAAGGAAATCCCAAGCTCCAATCAGCTCCAAGAGTCAAAAAGAATAACTACACAACAACAAGGCAATGGAGCTTACAGACCCTCATTTATACTACCACTTAAAACGACAACTCAAAACACCAATTCATTAGCGAAACTCACTCCCATTCACTTACAAAGCAACCGAGCTCGCCTCAACAAGAGAAGCTGCATCCTGTATGGAAAGAGTCCCGTAGGCCCTTCGGGGCAGAAAGAGAACCGCTGCTTTGACTTGACTCTCTCCTGTAACCTTTTGCCCTCCTGCCTGCAGATTGCCACAAAAGACGTGTGACTCTTCATGCTTTGCGTTGTCAGCTTTGCTTTGTCCAACCTCTTTGACTCCCTGCACTTATAACATAACTATACTCTACTTAAGTTAAGGCTTCTTTCGAGGAAGTGAAAGACGGTGGAAGGGCACTACACTGACTTGCTTTTCTGAAAGGTTTTGTCTTTGCCTCAATCCGCTTCTTTCTCAACAACTCAAATTGCCTATCCTTGCTCTTATTGACTTAAAGCTGGGATCTTTAGACCCAGACCCTCACATTAATAAAGAAAAAAGTACTGTTCTTTCTTCACATCTACCTAACCAACAACGACTACCCTTAACTAAGTCAAGAAAAGGATGCGTTTCCTCTGTCGGGCCCACTGAAATGAACCTGACGCACTTTGGCCTAATTAGAGAGTGAGGCTCCTCAATAGTAAGTTGCTACTACGTTTGCTGCCGTAGGAGGACTAAGGGCAGTCTTTACTCACACAGCCGGATGAGAAGAAACTATCATGTCCGGTTCTGTAGTAGAGATGGAATTGAGAAAGAACCATCAACTATAACCCCAAAAGAACCAGATTCCGTAAACAACATAGAGGAAGAATGAAGGGAATATCTTATCGGGGTAATCGTATTTGTTTCGGTAGATATGCTCTTCAGGCACTTGAACCCACTTGGATCACATCAAGACAAATAGAAGCAGGACGACGAGCAATGACACGAAATGCACGTCGTGGTGGAAAAATATGGGTACGTATCTTTCCAGACAAACCAGTTACAGTAAGACCTACGGAAACACGTATGGGTTCGGGGAAAGGATCCCCCGAATATTGGGTAGCTGTTGTCAGACCAGGTAGAATACTTTATGAAATAAGCGGAGTAGCAGAAAATATAGCCAGAAAGGCTATCTTAATAGCGGCATCCAAAATGCCTATACGAACTCAATTCATTATTTCAGGATAGCAATGTAGAACCAAAGGAAATAGATCTTTGGGATAAAAAAAACCTATGTTTTTTTGTTTTGGACAAAAAATATTTCTTTCTTTTTTTCGACCTTGGCTTTGCATTGAAAGAAAAAAAAATGATATGATTCAACCTCAAACCCATTTGAATGTAGCAGACAACAGCGGGGCTCGAAAATTGATGTGTATTCGAATCATAGGAGCTAGCAATTGTCGATATGCTAAAATTGGTGACGTTATTGTTGCTGTGATCAAAGAAGCAATACCCAATATGCCCTTAGAAAGATCAGAAGTGATCAGAGCTGTAATTGTACGTACCCGTAAAGAACTCAAACGCGACAATGGTATGATAATACGATATGATGACAATGCTGCAGTTATCATTGATCAAGAAGGAAATCCAAAAGGAACTCGAGTTTTTGGTGCGATCACCCGGGAGTTGAGACAATTAAATTTTACTAAAATAGTTTCATTAGCTCCCGAGGTATTATAATTATAAAACGAAAACATAATAGAGTAGGGAATGAAATAGATTAATTAGTAGATTGTGTATCACGTATATACCTTTCCTTTTTTTTGAATTAAAAAAAAACTAAAAAAAGCATGTTGATTATATCAAAATTCGGGGACACCAATAATTTTAGTTCATCATGGGTAGGGACACTATTGCTGATATAATAACCTCTTTACGAAATGCTGACATGAATCGAAAAGGAACGGTTCGAATAGCATCTACTAACATCACAGAAAACATTGTTAAAATACTCTTACGAGAAGGTTTTATCGAAAATGCGAGGAAACATCAGGAAAGAAACAAAAATTTTTTGGTTTTAACTCTGGGACATAGAAGGAATAGGAAAGGACCATATCGAAAGATTAAAAATGGAAAACGGGTCAGTCGACCTGGTCTACGAATCTATTCTAACTATCAACGAATTCCTAGACTTTTAGGAGGAATGGGGATTGTAATTCTTTCTACTTCTCGAGGTATAATGACAGATCGAGAAGCTCGACTAGAAGGAGGAGAAATTTGATGTTATATATGGTAAGCCTTCTAATATCCGAATTCGATCTGAAACTTCCTATTTTTGAAAAAAAGAGCAAAGACGGGTTGTATAATATCACTCCTTCTCCATTAGTTGAAGTTGATACTTTAAGGGTAAGGGGGTTTTACCTGGAATGAAAGAAGAAAAATGGATTCATGAAGGTTTAATTACTGAATCACTTCCTAATGGTATGTTCCGGGTTCGTTTAGATAATGAAGATCTGATTCTAGGTTATGTTTCAGGAAGGATACGACGTGGTTTTATACGGATCCTACCGGGAGATAAAGTTAAAATTGAAATAAGCCGTTATGATTCAACTAAAGGACGTATAATTTATAGACTCCACAACAAGGATTCAAACGATTAAGTAGTTTTTCAAGTTCAACATTACGGAATACTATTCGGGGTTCAAAAATTCAAGAAACTTCTTTTCTTCAAAAGAATGGATTCAGAATTTAAGTAAGGAATGACAAATATGAAAATAAGGGCCTCTGTTCGTAAAATTTGTGAAAAATGTCGACTGATCCGTAGGCGGGGACGAATTTTTTTCCAACCCGAAACATAAACAACGACAAGGATAATCATTCTACTAAAAAGTTCTAAAGGACTAGGATTCAATGTAAACAAAAAAAATTACATGAAATGGATATATCCATATATTTCTGACTCATATTTATGAGATGATAAAATATGGCAAAACCTATATCACGAATTGGTTCACGTAGGAATGGGCGTATTGGTTCACGTAAGAATGCACGTAGAATACCAAAGGGAGTTATTCATGTTCAAGCAAGTTTCAACAATACCATTGTGACTGTTACAGATGTACGAGGTCGAGTGGTTTCTTGGGCCTCTGCTGGTACTTGTGGATTCAGGGGTACAAAAAGAGGGACACCATTTGCTGCTCAAACCGCAGCAGGAAATGCTATTCGTACAGTCGTTGATCAAGGTATGCAACGAGCAGAAGTCATGATAAAGGGTCCTGGTCTTGGAAGGGATGCAGCATTACGAGCTATTCGTAGAAGTGGTATACTACTAAGTTTCGTACGGGATGTAACCCCTATGCCACATAATGGCTGTAGACCTCCTAAAAAAAGACGTGTGTAGAAATAAAATAACCATTGACGAGATTGCAAGAGAAATAAATGATCTGATTAATTATCTACAATATTCCTATGGTTCGAGAGAAAATAAGAGTATCTACTCAGACACTGCAGTGGAAGTGTGTTGAATCAAGAACAGATAGTAAGCACCTTTATTATGGACGCTTTATTCTCTCTCCACTTATCAAAGGGCAAGCCGATACAATAAGCATTGCGATGCGAAGAGCTTTGCTTGGAGAAATAGAAGGAACATGTATTACACGTGCAAAATCTGAGAAAATACCACACGAATATTCTACCTTAGTAGGTATTCAAGAATCAGTACATGAAATTTTAATGAATTTGAAAGAAATTGTATTGAGAAGTAATCTATATGGAACTTGTGACGCATCTATTTGTGTTAGGGGGCCTAAATGTGTAACTGCTCAAGATATCATCTCACCACCTTCTGTGAAAATCATTGATAATACACAGCATATAGCGAGCTTAACAGAACCAATTGATTTGTGTATTGGACTACAACTCGAGAGGAATCGCGGATATCGTATAAAAACACCAAAGAATTTTCAAGACGGAAGTTCTCCTATAGATGCGGTATTCATGCCTGTTCGAAATGTGAATCATAGTATTCAACCGTTTAAAGGATATTTTCGATTGGGAAATAGCTAAACTGCGTGAAGAAATGAAATCGAAGTATGATGCTAAGCTTACTAAGGAAAAGGCTCATAGAGGGTTTGGCTCTACTCTACTTAGGTAGAGGCAGAAGATGAAAAGAAATGCCATTCCAAAGACAAAGAGGTGGTTACAGAATGATTTAGATTGAAACTAGTCGCCAGGCTGGCTGATAAATAAGAGGGCGACGGATAAGGTCGAAATGGCTAGCCAAGCAAGGACAGCATGGAAGCAGGTTTCTGTTGCCTTTGTTTGTCGCGAAGTTTTCCGTTTTTTCCTGATATAATATAGAGCTGATCTTTCCCGAAGGAATTTGATCCTCGCTCATCTTTGGCTGCTTGTGAGAATGCTTCTGTTGGACCTATTTGACCCCGCCCGTTCCATCGCTTTTCCTGTATAGAATCACTCTATCGTAATTGAACCGGGAAATCTTCCTCTAACAAAGAAAACTCCAAATCATCTAAATACTTATATAGAGGCTTTCTCACCACCGACATGGGGGTGGGAGAAGGCATTTCACCAGCGACCCTCTTGGCTTTTGCGGCCGGGGGTGCCTTTTCTCCTTGTCAGGAGTAGTGACTTTGTTCCCAGGGAGTGCGGAAACCGCTTTCTTTCCCGGAGCGGGAACACTTTCTTTCTAGAAGTAGGAGTTTTGCTTGATTTTGAGGCGGACCCTTTGGAGGTGACAGCCTTGGGATTGACGGGGATATCTTCTTTTCCAATCTTTTCGATTTGAGTTGTTGCAGTAGGCACTGCGGCTTTGGACGAACCGACTTTAGAGGTCGATCCTGATGAAGTAATTGATCCAGCCTTAGCAACCGGAAAAGCCTTCATGGGAGCTTTCTTAACAGCCAGTGGAGTGACAGGCGGGTTTGACCAAAGAAGTGGATTCCTGGTAAATGAATAGTTGAGATTCCATAGGAGGTAGGTGGAAAAGGAAGCAAAACCTTTTTTTTTGAGAGAGTTCGAAAGGAAAAAAGAGGTAAGCTAAGAATGAGAGACAATAGGAGAGCTCACCGATCAAAGAGAGTAAGGAAGGCAAGATAGCGCTAGATAGAAAGCCAACAACAAAACTGGAAGGGAAGAGGCTAGCGAATACCATTATCTCCGGATAAGGTTCAGGGTGGGCTTAAGGCTGCAATCCAAGTTTTAGGGAAGGGATATTCAAAAGAGGTCTTACCTAACAAAATATGAGGCTGAAAAGAAAGAAGAAGTTCTTTTTCCAACCAAATATGAATAACTAGAAAGAAGCCCTGTGAAAGCCATCTCATAGGTGATTACATCCAAGGAAAACAGCACATTATGGCCATGACCAGCTAAAGATCACTGCCATCTCACGAATTGGATTCGAACCAATCAATCTCCGATACCTTTAGTAGATCGTGACTCTTATTTTGGACGTACTGAGTTATTTAAGCAATTCTTGATATCTTAATATATATATATCTTAATATAGAATCTTTCTTTTTTCTTTTCGACCTTGTATTGTACTAAGGTACACGGAACACTAAAAGATTCTCTGAAAAAACAAAAACGACAAGCAAACCCGAAAACTAAAGGGTCGCCTTCTCTAGCAAGCAAGTAGACTTTTCTCTGAGCCAGGGTAGCAAAGCTAGCTCTTCGTATCATTGGCATTGGGCAGGTTCACCTGGCTACACAACAACTGTGACTCTAGCAGAGGATCTACTGCTTATATAAAAAGTGACTTAGCGTACCTACGATCGCTTGCTTGATTGCCCTCTTGCTTTAGCTACTTACTCGGGAACAAAAAAAGCTTGTTAAAGGGGTGTTTCCGTTCCTCCGGTGTGGGATAGTTGTTCCCTAGTCCGGTCCTATAAGAAAAGTTCTCTAGACATCAACTCATGGTACTCCCCGGGCCCCTAACAACAGAACTCCTAGGCTAGCTACTGCAGTTCTGGCATCAGCTTCTCGAGGGGCCTAAAAGACCCTCTTTTTTCTTTCATTCGAAAGTGGCATTTTAGCTCCTTTTCGTGGAACAGATCGGAGATCAGGTCTTATCGATTCATACGATTTTCATTTTCATACGTCTTTTTCCCACATTAATAAGTACCCCTGTTTCCTTTAACACGCTAGTGCCCGGATCTCGTTCTCCTATCTTTGAGACTTCCTTAACGGTAGCTTTAAAGGACACGTAACGTGCGTAGCTTGTTCCACAATTAAACGGTTCTGCAGGTTCGATACTTTACTCGAATAGAAGGAAAGAAGCACAGCGCAGAGAGAACTTCCTCCTTCCAGAGAGAAGAACAGTCAGGGAACTCGATACCCGATGGAGGAGCGAGCTAAAGTTCTTCTGTACTAGAGCCCGAGTTCTTTTAGTGATCAATAGCGGGAAAGCTCTTTTAGTGAGACTAAAGCAGAGAAGAAAGCGCCCACTTGAGGAGCAGAGCTGCAACCAAGACTTCCAACAGTAGGGACGCACGAAGGGCAGAATACTTTTGCTTCAAAGCGCTGCTTCGTTTGCTAATGAGATAAGGGAGTTGGATGGCTTATTTGCTTTATAGAGAATGTATGGGGAGAGCGGCAAAGAAGTCGACAGCAGTAAGCAATTAAGATAAGATGTCGACTCGTGTACTTTAGCTTATCCCATTACTGGATATTCAGCTTTCTTTTATGTGAGTGCCCTTCGCTTTGAGTGCGCTTGTCCTGTACTTGAAGAGCAAGAGAAAGAAAGGCTTGATCATTAGACTGTCTTTAATAGAGAGAAGACGTTAGGCCGAAAAAGTAAAAGAGAAAGTCGAATTAGCACTTTCATTAGCAGACTCCGCTTTAAGAGCACGTGTGGAAGGCAACTCTGTTTAGCATTCAACCAATCCATTCAGTCAAGCTTTTGCCCAAAAGCAGCCTAAGACAGGGAGTGAGGAAAGGAGAATGCTCACTTGCACCAAGAAAGCCTGATCTTCATTCATTTAATAGGAGCTGAACTGAGACTGACTTTCAACTGCCTTCCTTTCCGATTCCCACATACACTACTACTTTCGAGAACTTCCTTTCTTTCTGTACTGGTCTTCACTTCTTGTCCAAACCCGGCCTCTTACTTAAGAAAAGTCATTGGCCTTACCCAAGAATTCTACTCGATCCAGACTTCATCTTCGATGCGTTTGCAACTCCGGGGCCCTCTTTCCCGCTACTGTAACTTCAACTCTCGCATCTACGTCTCAGAGTGAAGAGGCTTCCTTGCCTTAATGTTTCCCTACCACTCGCTACTGGCCTTACTCTTACTATTTCAGCTGTCCGGCTTTTAGACAACTTGAGTATGGATTGAAACCCTCGGCTAGAAAATAAAGGATATGGGTTGTAAGGGTAAATACAACTATCGGGAAATGGCGAAGGGAACTGACTTGACTTCACCGCCTTGAATCAGATAGTTCAGGGTACTGAAACTCATCTCCATTGGGTTGCTTTATTCGAACCTTTTTTCAGGTTTCCTTTCTCACTTTATCTTTCACTGGAACTGAGACTGGCTATCATAGTTGGAGTTTTGATACCGGCGTGGGTCGGCAAAAAAACCCTTGTTCAACCCTTCAACAATAATAAGGTAACGCCCAGTTAATTAGATTTGATGTGTTTTGAATAAAAAAATGAAGGCCATCCATTTTTGCTTTGTTTATCGACTGACGATGGCACAGGGCAACCTACCACTGGAACCGGATTCTGGGCTAGTGGCTTGAGTGCATAGACTACTAACGGGGAAGACTATAGATCGGGACTGACTTTCCTTGATGACTTGCTGCCTAAGAACTTTTTTTTTCTGGAAAGGAGGAGGGGCTCAGACATTCTTTGCGCATGTACAGAACTGAGGAGAAGTTGACCAGCTCATTCAAGCAGACGTCTTTGGCAAAGTCTCCACTCTATCATGCTTAGGTAAGCCTTATATACAATCATTTATTGATGATTACTCGCAGGGTATATTTCTTAGCAGAGAAGTCCGAAGTCTTTCAAAAGTTCATGGAGTTCAGAAGTTTAGTAGAAAATGAGACTTTTAAAGTAAAGGCAAAGAAAACTATGTTTGAGGACAGACTCTGGAAGAGAATACACATCACAAGAGTTAGTGCTTACTTGAAAAGCACGGGATTCGCAGACAGTTTGCGTGCTCTTATACTACACAGCAGAACGAAGTCGCAGAGAAGAAGAATCGACATCTTAGCGAAACCGCATGATGAATTGAATGCGAAGAATGTGCAGCCGGGCCGAATGCATGATGACTGAAGCCCATGTCATCAACAGATTGCCTCAAGCGAAGCTTGGTTTTCTCTCGCCATACTAGGTATTGTACAAGAGAAAGCCGACTGTTTCACATTTCAGAGTCTTTTATTTGGGTGCGGCGTTTGCTATGTCTTTGTGCCCGACCAGTTGAGGACAAAGTTGGAAAAGAAGGCGATACGGTGTATCTTTACTGGATACGATGAGCAGAAGAAAGGGTGGAGATGTGTTGATCCCACCACCAATAAAGCATACGTCTTGCCGCATGTTGTCTTTGATAAGGCATCATCATGGTAGTCTACCGAGAATGTAGTGTTGCCAGACTCGGAAAGTTTAGACACGAGTATGCGAGCGCAGTTACTAGAGCGGCAGGAGCTTTCTGTCGGGAGCGACTCGGGACCAGTAGAGTCGCCAAAATCGAGTTCACGAACTGGCAGTTCCTTGAGCCCCATTTGATAGAAGACAGGTGTTCGCAAGGTTCAAAGTCCAAAGCCTATAAGCCAGAAAAAGCCTTCTCCAAGAAGGGGAGAGAATAGCTCATGAACAAAGGTCGAGAGAAGAGACCACTACCAATAGAAGACATCACGACTGAAAATCAGCCAAGTCTCAGAAAGTCTTTGCAGATAAAGAAGTCTAATCCAAAGTATACGCAGGCCGACTTTGCAGACACTGTGTCGTTCTCACAGTGTTGTGTGTTCGAGATCAGGTGATGTTAATCATTGAAAACGCAAAGGAGAATGCAGAGTAGGAGAACGCAATG